CCTATCTACCAAAATTTTGACTTCTGGTTCCGGCGAACGAATAATCATTGAGTCCTCCTCTTTCCGGACAACACATACAAAGAAACCCGCCAACAGTCAAATAATTAATGAATCTCTGAGAGCTCTTTCTAATTTTTTTATTCTCCTCAATCTCCCATCCTTTTTTTCAGTTATTCACTCGAGCAATTATGATCTAGAAGTCGATTCGTGGCAAGTGTTCGGATCTATTATGACATAGCCATGCGGCGCACAACGGACCTTTTGAATCGTCTAAAATCCTTTCGGGTCTTTGCGTTGATCCAAAAATCGTTTTTTTGCGCAACCCGGCGTATTTATTAACATCTCAATTAGATGTTCTTAGATGTCGTTACGTTATGTCTTCCATTACCCCCAACATAGACATATTTATTTCTTCTTATTTTATTCCAAATCCCATGAAAACAGGCATGGATCATTGCAAAGAAATATATATTCGACTCTATCTGCGTATCGTTTATACTTCTGCCTATCGTTTATATCCCATACGAAATAGAAAATGCTCTTTGAAAGGATATAATGAAATTCTTTGGTTGTTTTTGGCATAAAAAAGATTCGCTTTATTTGACATTTGACTAATCAGACTAATAAATCAAAAAAGAGTGCTCTTATTCGAAACGCCTTGTGATCTTCAACCAATTTTGGGCTTCAATATAATTACTGGGAGTAAGCGCTATAGCCTGTTTCCAATACTCAGCGGCTTGATCAAACCAAGCTTCCGCAATTTCAGAATCGCCCTGTCGAATGGCCTGTTCCCCCCGGTCAGAATAGGCTGTTCAATTCCTTCCTCGAGAACCGTACTTGAGAGTTTCCTAACTCATACGGCTCACAATTCTTGTGGTATCCCGTTTTTTCAATCTACACCATCTAATATCTAATAGAATGAGATTTCTCAGAGATCTCCCCCCCCTTGTTTTTTTTTATCGGGTTAACAAAAAGAGATTAATTGTATGGGTTTCAAACTTGAATTTGGTTTCATATTAATAATGAATTTTTTTTTCGTTTTATCTTTTCTCCCACCCTCAACATAGGCATTTACAATATTGCTAGAAGTTTCTCAAAGGTAACTATCTCGGTTTCATAGAAAAACTTTTTTTATAGAGAATCTTAGAAAAAGTCTTTTCTTCATATTCCTATATTTTATTTCCTTTTCTTTCTATTTGAATTTTTAATTCTATTAAAACTAGAAAGAAAAACAAAGACTTACTATCTTTGGGATCTGATGCTACACCGCTGCTCAATACCTTAGGGGATCGACTTTATTACATACGTCGATTCCTAACTTTTTTCTTGTATCATGACTTAAATTAAGTAAGCAGTTATTATTGTATCGTCCCAAAACATCACTAATTGATCTTGACGGCGCTTTCTTTATCAATTGGATCCTTTATCCATAGAATATAGAAGAAAGTATCTAGGCATATCTATTTCTTGATATTTCGACTTTCCTTTCTTTGCTACAGCTGATAAAAATCGTTTTGTGGACGATGCTTATGTAGAAAAACCCATTTTTTTCTAGTATTTACTACTCTTTTCTCTTTCCTTTTTTCTTTCTATAGTGGAGATAGCCGCACGTAATGACAGATCACAGCCATATTATTAAAAGCTTGTGGTAAGAAGGGGTTTCGTTCGAGTGCTCTAAAATAATATTCTAAAGCTTTCGTATGTTCTCCGTTCCTTGTGTGAATAAGGCCTATGTTATAGAGTATATAACTTCGATCATAAGGATCAATTTCTAGTCGCATAGCTTCATAATAATTCTGTAAAGCTTCTGCATAATTTCCTTCGGATTGAGCCGACATCCGTTACGGTCGTCGTTCATTTTTAAGAATCTCCGTTCCAGAACCATACGTGAGATTTTCACCTCATATGGCTCCTCCCTTAGGTGCATAATGAGGAATAATACATGGAATCAAAAAAGAGTGCAAAATTCTCGTTATGGACTGAGTGGGGCTAGTGTTTTTACAAGAAATCTCTAGCCAACCTTCCTGCCAAAGATTTTTTTAACATCAAATGGGTTAATCTTAAAGAAAAAATGGTAACTTCAACAATTTCTTTGTCCCCTACGCCCTTTAATTTCCAGGAATTGGTCACTTCAACAGTCTTCGATGGTTATACAGGTATCCAAAATAGGAACGAGATGGATGTTTGTTGTCCCAACCATTTTAGTTTCGATCTCGATAAGGAAGGCGATAATTTCGACCAAAGTCAAAGTCTGCGTATTGTTGATTTCTAGGTGTAGTGGTTCTTCTCCTATACTGTCTATTGATTCTAATGGATGAGGGTTGACTCGCACCGCAATACAGATTCATAAGTTTTAACCTCTGGCTCACTACTAGAATCGACAATTCAAGCATCTGAGGCTGCATTAATCGGGGATACACGACAGAAGGAATTGTTTTTTTTTACAAACCTCACCTTCAAAAAGCGTAGATTTATTTCATTTTTTTTTCTAGTCCGAAATCATGCGTCAGTCTTATAAGACTGAAGGCGGTAAATAAAATTGAGATCGAAAAGATATGTAAACTAATGATCAAATCACACCATCTCTGTAATAGGTAAATGCCTCCTTTTCTCCTGAAGTTGTCGGAATTATTCGTAATAAGATATTGGCTACAATTGAAAAGGTTTTATCAATAAAATTTCCTTTTATACTCGATTTAGTCATAGATAGCAATCCACTCTCAAATTCTTTGCATTACCTTTCGTAAGAAAATGATTCCCCACAAACAAAGGAATTGGACACTACGAAATAACATAAAAACATAATTTTAAAAATTTGAAAACTCCTCTTCCTTAAATTTTTGACCGGAATTAAATAAAATAATAAGAAATAGTTTCGATTTCATACAAATCTAGTCGACTAGTATAAGAATGAAGAGGTCCTAGTCTGATTCCCATCTCATTCCTAGTCTGATTCCCGTCTCATCTCGAAATTGAAGAAAAAAACAAAATAGATAGACTGATTAGTTGATTCCTTACGATTGATTGAATTCGTGTCAAAATATCCGAAAAGGATGGGAGCACTAGATAACATAAATGGATATCTAAAAAATCGATATCTTTCCTCTTTTTGTTTTTTCATACTTTTTTTCGAATTGATTGCCCGGAATTTTTGAAGGATCAAGTAAAGTAAAAATAAAAGTGGCTCGCTATTGATTCGGTTGATGGGGCATAATCATTACGTAGGAGAGATGGCTGAGTGGTTCAAGGCGTAGCATTGGAACTGCTATGTAGGCTTTTGTTTACCGAGGGTTCGAATCCCTCTCTTTCCGTACCCTCAACTAATTTACCAATCTTAATGAACACAATGTATCAAAGAACAACACATACTCAAATTCAAAAAGGTAGAACTCGAACCCTTCGGTAATTTTGATATCGATTTGCTATTGCTATTCCCTGGATAAGTACTTTATCCTGCGTCCTTTTTTAGTTACTTTTTTTATGGGAAGGAAAGGGGGTAGGAGTAATAAAGTTGTCCAAACCTCTTCTTAGTTGAGTTAGGTTTAAGTTTGCCGAGAATAATATTCTACGACTAGCAATTCATTTATTTTCAAACCAATCGATTTACTCTCGATTATTTGATTGACTAATCCTTTATATTGGAATGGGTGAAGAGTCAAATGTTTTGGAACTTCCTCATGAGGAGATGAATTAAGATAACCTTGAATCATATCTCTAGATTTTTGAGCATGGCTCGCCGTAATAATATCGTGTGGTTTGCAGCGATAACTTGGTATATCTACTATACGGTCATTAACTAAAATATGTCTATGGTTAACTAATTGGCGGGCTTGGGGAATAGTCGAAGCCATACCCAATCGGAAAAGGATGTTATCCAAACGCATCTCAAGTAATTGTAGTAAAACCCGACCTGTTGACCCCTTGGCTTTTCCGGCTATACAAACATATTTTAGTAATTGTCGTTCTGTAAGACCATAATGAAAACGCAATTTTTGTTTTTCTTCTAAACGAATACGATATTGAGATTTTTTCCCAGAGCGCGATTGGTTTCTAAAATCGCTTCCGGCTCTAGGCCCTTTACTAGTTAGACCTGGTAAAGCCCCAAGACGACGTATTTTTTTGAAACGAGGCCCCCTATAACGTGACATGAAGACTCCTTTTTTGTTTGGACATAAACAAACTGAACTAAATAAATTGATAAATTAAGCGAGGCGAAATACAATAATAATAATACAATGAAGTATTGTCCTAAAAAGAATTAAGAAATGGATTGAATTGGAGTAATAGAATTACCACTTTTGATTTATGTATAGAAATGTATAGAAATCATTTTCTTTCTATATTAATTTATATATCATATCAATAGAAATTTATTAGAAAAAAAAAGAATCCTCTTTTTGTTTTTTGTTCTGCCGAAACCGAATTCTTACTGTTTTTTTGCTAATTGAAATGGAGCATATAATAGGTCGGCAACCCTTAGAAAAAAAGGAAAAAGCCATTTCAATGTTCTTTGATTTCAAAAATACACTCTCAATCATGTGAAAATCAAAACAAATAGACAAAAGCCGGCTATCGGAATCGAACCGATGACCATCGCATTACAAATGCGATGCTCTAACCTCTGAGCTAAGCGGGCTCAAATCGAGCAAAAATTGTGTATGCATCGTAAACGAATAGGATCTTTTTTTTCGATTAATATGAATTATTCAGTATTAGCTATTCATAATAGCAATAGCTATAGATTTCGATTTTTTGATATTGATCAATATTCTAGAAAATAAATAATAATTAGATTATTTATTCTAAAATTATTTTAATAAATTTTAGTGATATAAAATGGATATCCATTTTCTGTTTCTCAACACTTAACGTAAACTTCTTTCAATAAGGTATTTGAAAATGTTAATGTATTAGAATTCTAGGAATTCTAAAGAATTCAAAATGCTAACTAATTCAAATATTTCTAATAACAAATTTCAAAATTACTGAAATAATTAGTTTCGTTTTAGCTATAATCAATGATTAATATTTTTAATAACTAGATACAAAATGATTGATATTGTATCAAATACCTTTTTTGAGTTATTTTCTCGGAAGTTAAAGACAAAAAAAGAATCGACCGTTCAAGTATTTCAAATGCATCAAAAAAAAAAATAATGATAATAAGAGAAGCATATATATATTATGACATGTATCAATTTCTATTGAATTGCATAAACAGAAATGATAGAATCATTTTGGGTTGTATCAAATGTGGGTGTCGGCCTTGGGTATCCAATAGACATTAAACAAAATAGGCAATAAATTCAAACAACAAGACCCACTTTTTTAGTTTATAGAGTTTTGGTTTACATATAAATAGAAATCCAATCAAGCGGTATTTAATGAAATTCGTATTGAAAAAAAATACACCGCTTTGATTTCAGCATAGTATAAAATAGGGGGATATGGCGAAATTGGTAGACGCTACGGACTTAATTGGATTGAGCCTTGGTATGGAAACATACGAAGTGACAACTTTCAAATTCAGAGAAACCCTGGAATTAAAGATGGGGCAATCCTGAGCCAAATCCTGTTTTACGAAAACCAACAGCAGTTCATAAAGCGAGAATAAAAAAAGAATAGGATAGGCGCAGAGACTCGATGGGAGATGTTCTAACAAATAGAGTTTACCGCGTTAAGTTGGTAAAGGAATCCTTCTATCGAAACTCAAAAAAAAGGGGGGGCCATATACATAGATATATGTACTGAACGCTATACAAACTGGATTAAGACGCTGCGAGTCTATATTGATGATTATATGCAAAATGAAAGAATTCTTGTGATGTGAATCGATTGTATTAACTGGCAGAAAGAATCGAATCCTCATTGATTACATCATTTCGAAATCAATTTACTCCAGGATCTGAGTAATCTTTTGAAAAAAAAAAACGGATTAATCGCACGAGAATAAAGATAGAGTCCCATTCTACATGTCAATAGTGACAACAATGAAATTTAAAGTAAGAGGAAAATCCGTCGACTTTAGAAATCGTGAGGGTTCAAGTCCCTCTATCCCCAAAAAAACATTTGACTCGTTAATGCTTTATCCTATTTTTTTCGTTTTTTTTTTTGATATTTGATATAAGGATATCATTATTAGTCGTTTTATTTGTTAGTGGTTCCAAATTTTTTTCTTTCACAAAGTTATGTACCCGAGTGTATATTTTTTTGTATTAACCCAAGTTGGTTTTGGTGTTATATAAGGTACACACAAAGTAAGATCAATTCATTTTTGAATTGACATAGAACGAAGTCATATCATAAAATGAGGATGATATATTAAGTAAAATAATAGTCGGGATAGCTCAGCTGGTAGAGCAGAGGACTGAAAATCCTCGTGTCACCAGTTCAAATCTGGTTCCTGGCACATAATTCATTTGGGTGAGTATCTATTCACCAAATACATTCATATATCCAACATAATGGATATGGATATGGATCGACATCCACATTTTTGATATTTATGAATCCATATTCATTAATAGTATCGATTAGCATACATACTTAGCCATCGAAGTATCTGTAACTCTCATGTTATCCTTTGTATTATATTACATTTCAATTTAATAATCGCTGACGAAAATTTCTAGATTTCTAGAAAGAGGATAAAAAGTATCCATATTCTCTCATATATAATGAAAATTATATTCTCGTCTTTTTTCTTTTGTTCCTACTCTACTCTGTCTGTTCTTCTTCAAGATCAAGAAGAACGTTACGACTTGATACATATATGTCTATGCAATACAGAATTGAAAGGTTCAATTAGTTGGTTGAGAGACCCAACCAAGCAAAAGTCTATTCTTAATAAGTTGATGGATAGGAATATCCACGATGAATCTTAGATAGAGTCGAAATGAAATCGTATATTTTTCTTTTTTTGTTAGTTTTTTTTCCTATTCTATTTCTTCATTCTCTCTTAAGCGAACCTATAGAGTATCTGTAAGATATGTGCGCGGTACAAAGTGCATAATTCGAAATTATTTTCATTTGAATTCAGATTATTGGTTCAGTTCATCACAAATAACAAGAAACAAGTACCCTCCAATTTGAGAATTTCCAATGAATCTATAATTGAATGATAGCACAAAAAGAAGAAAAACTAGAATAGGAAAATTTAGCACATTAAAATTACGAATGAGAACTCACTGACTTTGCTTGATTTTGAAGAGAACATACATAGAAATACTCTTTGTCTATCTGGAGTTATCAAAATGAAGATTATTTTCTTGGCATTCAATGAGCATCTTGAATTTCAAAAAAATTCGGGGCAATATAATCCTTACGTAAGGGCCATCCTATCCAACTTTCGGGCATTAAGATACGTTTCAGTCGTGGATGAGTATCATAATGGATTCCTAACATATCATAAGATTCCCGTTCTTGAAAATCCGCACTTTTCCAAACCCAAAAAACAGAGGGAATTCGAGGATTCCCCCGGGGTACAAATACTTTTATGCA